TTTTTCTTATCTATTTTATTTACCGCCTTAAGTCTTAGAAAAAAGAAAAATACACTTGATTCGGGATATAAAATAAACGAGAAAGTTTTTGAAATAAATCTACGCTTTTTGAAGGTGAAGTTTGTAAAAAAAAATTCCTTCTGTCGTGTATCCCCGATTAATGCAGCCTCCGATGCTTCAATTGTCGATTCGAGTATTGAGCGAAAGGTTACACCTATCCATAGGTTATGTATTGCAGGGCAACCCTCCTCCAATTAGTACCAATAGGCGGCATAGGGGAAGAAGCACTACGCTTAGGAATCAACAACACAAAAACTTTGTTCTAAATTATCCCATTTCCTTATCGAGATCGGAACTAAGAAGAATGGTTGGGCCAACAAACATCCATCTCGTTCGTATTTTTGATACCCGTATAACCATCGAAGACTGTTGAAGTGAGGAATTCCTGGAAATTTAGGGGCGTGAGGGACAAAGAAATTGTTGAAGTTACCTTTTTTTTATTTATCTAGTATCAACACATTTGATGTTAAGCAAAGATCTTTTGCAGGAAGGTTGGCTAGAGATTTCTTGTAAAAACACTAGCCCCACTCAGTCAATAAGGAGAATATTTCAATCTTTTTTGTTTTGATTCCATCTATTATTCTCATTATGCACATAAGGGAGGAGCCGTATGAGGTGGAAATCTCGCGTACGGTTCTGGAACGGAGATTCTTTGAATCGAACGACGACCGTAACGGATGTCGGCTCAATCCGAAGGAAATTATGCCGAAGCTTTACAGAATTATTATGAAGCTATGCGACTAGAAATTGATCCCTATGATCGAAGCTATATACTCTATAACATAGGCCTTATCCACACAAGTAACGGAGAACATACCAAAGCCTTGGAATATTATTTTCGGGCACTAGAACGAAACCCGTTTTTACCCCAAGCTTTTAATAATATGGCTGTGATCTGTCATTACGTGCGACTATCTCCACTATAGAAAGAAAAAAGGAAAGATAAAAGAGTGAATCCCCTATAAATACTAGAACAAATAACTCGAAAAAGGGCTTTCTACATATGCATCGTTCAAAAAAAAAAACGATTTTTATCAGCTGTAGCAAAGAAAGGAACTTCTTCATAGAAGTCGAAGTATGAAGAAATAGATATGCCTAGATACTTTATTCTATGGATAATAGATCTAATTGATAGAGAAAGCACCGTAAAGATCAATTAGTGAGGTTTGTGGCCGATACAATAAGAACTGCTTACTTACTTATATTATGATATGATATCAAATTATGATATCAAATTATGATATAAGATAAAAGTTAGGAATCAACTTATGTAATAAAGCTGATCCACTAAGGGATTGAGCAGCGGTGTAGTATTAGATCCCAAAGATAGTAAGTCTTTTCTTTATTATGAAAAAAAGACTTTTTCAAAAATTCTATATTCATTTCTCTATGAAACCGAGATAGTTAACTTTCAGAAAATTCTAGTACGAGTGGAAATGCTTATGCTTTATTCTTTTGAAAGTGGGAGAAAAGATAAAACTCAAAAAATGATTAGTAATCAATATTCAAGTTTGAAACTTATGTAATTAACCTCTTTTAGTTACCCCGAGAAAAAATGGGATAGATCTAGCAGAAATCTCATTCAATTAAAAAAAAGTTGGTACTGCAAGGATTGAATGCTGAGCCGTATGAGGTAGGAAACTCTCAAGTACGGTTCTAAGGAAAGGAATTGACCCACCTATTCCGACCGAGGAGAACAGGCCATTCGGCAGGGCGATTCGGAAATTGCGGAGGCTTGGTTCGATCAAGCCGCTGAGTATTGGAAACAAGCTATAGCACTTACGCCTGGTAATTATATTGAAGCGCAAAATTGGTTGAAGATTACGAGACGTTTCGAATAAGAGCACTCTTTCTTTTGATTTTTTTAGAAAAAAATTGTTTGTTGGCCCCATCAGTCAAATCAAATGGATCCTTTTTTGGGAAAAAACAATCAAAGAATTTCATTATATCCTTTCCTTTCGAAGATCTTTTTCTATTTCCTCGGGTATTTTATTGGTATAAACGATACGCAGATAGAGTAGAGAATATATATTTATTTTATTTTTGGTTCCGCTATTCAAACTCACTTTTGAATGACTAAAAAGATAGATACTGGAATATTGCATTAGGAATTAGGAATGACCCATAACTGCCTATGTAATTTCGAATAGAGTAATAATTAAGTTCAAAATCGATTATTAATATGTTCCCTGTCGTCCATGGAAGACGTAGCACCAGCTAGTAACTTCTAACTGAGATATTAACTGAGATATTAATAAATACGCTAGGTTGCACAAAAAAAATTGTTTTTCCACCAATTTAAAGCCCGGAAAATCTTTTATAAGATAAAAATAAGATAAAAAAGGTCCGTTAAGCGCCCCATTACTATGTCATAATAGATCCGAACACTTGCCCCGGATCGACTTCCAGATCATAATGGCTCTAGTGAATAACTAAATCA